GAAAAAATCATATTTTCATACAATATCTTAATTGAATTATATGTAATGATCAATAAATTTAGTTGAATTCTATATCTACACATACCAAAAACATAGCAAAATCCTAGTACCAATCTAATCCATTCTATAGATATTTTGACTAGAATTGACAAACAAACAAAACCAGCAATATACTTTAGTAGTATCGAATAGAAATCTAAATGGGGCGTGGCCAAGTGGTAAGGCAACGGGTTTTGGTCCCGCTATTCGGAGGTTCGAATCCTTCCGTCCCAGAACATATATATATTCTATGAGAATATAGATTGTTTTTTTAACAATGTTCTGTTTAAAATCGAAATGTTAGTTGGAATTTGGTTGTTGTTTTTTATTTTTTTCTTCGATGAATCTTTTTTTTTTCAAAAACTGAATCGAGATGCAAAAGAATCCATATTCCCTATCTCGTATTCTCTACCTCCTAAATTAGCCTAATTAGATTCAATTTAATTTTTTGTGGATTTCTTGACTTTTCGCCAAGAGGGGATTTTTGGTACTAATTTAATTCACTAAGTCTCGTAATTCTTAATCAATGAGTTAGGCTAAAATTAAAAAAGGAGGAAAAACTTGACTTAATCTGTACTTGTTTGGCTTTGTGTCTAGACAGCTCGCATTTCGTAAAAATAAAAAATACTAGGACACCCCCTTCTTTTCTTTTGATTTATGCTGCATCAGTCCCATAGAATGGGGTAGCTAGGAGTTAATCAGTAATGGGAAGGCGTTCATTTCAATATCTATAAAGGGTGACAATTGCTCAGTCTATTTGATCGAATTGATAGATACGAAACCCTCCCCATTCTTTGTATTTTATCAATCAGATGAAAAAAAAAAAGACTTATCTTTTTTCTTAAGATTATCAAAAGTTATTTTTAACTATCAAAGTTTATTCAAATAATGATGTCGAAAAGGGAACTTTCGAAATTTCGAATAAATTTCGAAATATAAATAGTTTTAATCATTCCTTTGCTTCTGCATCTTTGCTATTTGAAGAAGTATGAAATAGGTCAATCTCTCCTATTGAGTCACGTGAAGATGCAGAATCAAAAAGAACTCATTTATTCGTCTTATTTATTATTATTTATATATTTATAAAATATAATATTTATTTATTATATATATTAATTTATATTAATTAATATGTTAGACAAATTAATATTAGCGATGGGGTCTTGCTAAGACTTCTTCATAAAAATCTTTATCCACCTATATCTATAGTATATAGATATAGAAAATACTATAGATTATGGTGTTTATACATCAGCCCAACCAATGACTATTCATGATTCCATAATTGAATCAATTCCATACCGGTTCTTAGAGGAATGTTATGGTAAAACTTCGTTTGAAACGATGTGGTAGAAAGCAACGTGCGACTTGAAGGACACGATCCGTTGTGGATTTATACATCCACCATTTTTTTGTAGGAATGAAGGTGCTCTTGGCTCGACATCATTGGTAATGTAAATAGGCCGTGATGGAGCTCGAGTAGAAAGTATTAATTTATTTCTCGGGGCAAGGGTCTAGGGTTAATGCCAATCAATAAAAAAATTGGAACAACTTCGTAAATATATCTTCGGTATGGAAATAGAAAGAATCCAATTCGAGCAAGTTTCCAATTCAAAAATTTGTTGGAATTGATCAAACTTTTTCGATACAAAGTGTTTCACGCGGGAATCCATCGTCTGTAGGATTCTTTCATAGAAATCGCAAAAAGGGTATGTTGCTGCCATTTTGAAAGGATTAAAAAGCACCGAAGTAATGTCTAAACCCAATGATTTAAAATAAAACAAAGATAAAGGATCCCAGAACAAGGAAACACCTTTTAAATTGTCTTAATAACTGGATCAGACTGAAGAATCCAAATCGATTTTAAACGAGACAAACAAAAAAGGAGGAAAGACCGCTCAATAAATTAAATTGCCAAAAGATTTTTCTTTGAACTCTTTGAAAGTTATCCAACTTGAGTTATGAGAGTACGGATGTTTTCTTTTTCATTTTAAGAAAGAAAGAAGAAAAAAAAGACTTACATCTTTAATTGATTTGATCATTTTATGGACCGAGTTGTCATTTCTTAGATAGAATTCCATACAGAGACAAAACCTCGAATCAATCATTTTTCTCGAGCCGTACGAGGAGAAAGCTTCTTATACGTTTCTAGGGGGGGTGTTGCTCATCTACATCTATCCCAATGAGCCGTCTATCGAATCGTTGCAATTGATGTTCGATGCCGAAGAGAAGGAAAAGATCTTCGTAAAGTGGGTTTTTATGATCCGATAAAGAATCAAACTTATTTAAATGTTCCCGCTATTTTATATTTCCTTGAAAAAGGGGCTCAACCTACAGGAACTGTTAAGGATATTTTAAGGAAGGCGGAGGTTTTTAAGGAACTTCGTCCTAATCAACCGAAATTCAATTAAGGAACTAAATTAAGGAAATACAAAAAAGGGGGTAGTGATTTGTATATAAC